GTTCATGTAGCTTAATGTTTAAAGCAAGACACTGAAAATGTCTAGAAGGGCTACTATCACCCCATAAACACAAAGGTTTGGTCCTAGCCTTTCTATTAGCTCTCAGCGAGATTACACATGCAAGTATCCACAGCCCTGTGAAAATGCCCTCTAGAACGCCAGAACATGAGGAGTGAGCATCAAGCACGCACATATGCAGCTCAAGACGCTTTGCTTAGCCACACCCCCACGGGAGACAGCAGTGACAAACTTTTAGCAATGAACGAAAGTTCAACTAAGCTACGCTGATTATCAGAGTCGGTCAATTTCGTGCCAGCCACCGCGGCCATACGATTGACTCAAGTTAATAAAGCCCGGCGTAAAGAGTGTTTAAGATTTCACGTCAATAAAGCTGACCTATAACCAAGTTGTAAAAAACCCCGGTTACAGTAAAATACCCTACGAAAGTGGCTTTAATAACCTGAATACACTATAGCTAAGGTACAAACTGGGATTAGATACCCCACTATGCTTAGCCCTAAACCTTAATAATTCTAACAACAAAATTATTCGCCAGAACACTACAAGCAACAGCTTGAAACTCAAAGGACCTGGCGGTGCTTTACATCCGTCTAGAGGAGCCTGTTCTATAATCGATAAACCCCGATATACCTTACCACCTCTTGCCCCCAGCCTGTATACCGCCACCTTCAGCAAACTCCCTAAAGATCGCAAAGTAAGCAGGAGTATCATCATAAAAACGTTAGGTCAAGGTGCAGCCTATGAAGTGGGAAGAAATGGGCTACATTTTCTAAACTAGAAAATTACACGAAACCCCTTATGAAACCTAAGGGTACAAGGTGGATTTAGCAGTAAACCAAGAATAGAGAGCTTGATTGAAGCAAGGCCATTAAGCACGCACACACCGCCCGTCACCCTCCTCAACCATCACACAAAGTACATTAACAACTAAGCCACTAAACACTGATGTAGAGGGGATAAGTCGTAACATGGTAAGCGTACTGGAAAGTGCGCTTGGACTAATCAAAGTGTAGCTTAAAACAAAGCACCCGGCCTACACCCGGAAGATCTCAAAATAATTGATCACTTTGAGCCAACCCTAGCCCAAATCCTATCCAACTTTACTATATAAATACATTAATCAAACCATTTACCCTTTATAAGAGTATAGGCGATAGAAATTTTACCTTAGGAGCAATAGATATAGTACCGCAAGGGAAAGACAACCTCATAGGCATAAAAAAGCAAAGATAAGCCCTTCTACCTTCTGCATAATGAATTAACTAGATATGGCCTTATATAGAGAACTTCAACAACGCCCCCCGAAACCAGACGAGCTACCCAAAGATAGCTGAAAGAGCACACCCGTCTATGTAGCAAAATAGTGGGAAAATCTATGGGTAGAGGCGACAAACCTATCGAGCCTGGTGATAGCTGGTTGTCCAAGACAGAATTTTAGTTCAGCTTTAAACTTACCTATAGAAATACCCAGTCCCCTCGTAAGTTTAACTGTTAGTCTAAAGAGGAACAGCTCTTTAGACCAAAGAGAACAACCTTAACATAGAGAGTAAGACACTTCACCACTACAGTTGGCCTAGAAGCAGCCATCAATTAAGAAAGCGTTTAAGCTCAACATACAACAACTCTTAATCCTATACATATTACCGAACTCCTATTACACATTGGACTAATCTATTAACTAATAGAAGCAATAATGTTAGTATGAGTAACATGAAATTATTCTCCCTGCATAAGCTTATCTCAGACCAAAACAATTACCGTTAGTTAACAGCTAAACCACAGAACCCTACAACCTAACACACTATTACCCTAACTGTTAACCCAACACAGGCATGCACTAAGGAAAGATTAAAAAAAGTAAAAGGAACTCGGCAAACTCTACCCCCGCCTGTTTACCAAAAACATCACCTCTAGCATTACTAATATTAGAGGCACTGCCTGCCCAGTGACCTATGTTCAACGGCCGCGGTACCCTAACCGTGCAAAGGTAGCATAATCACTTGTTCTCTAAATAAGGACTTGTATGAATGGCCACACGAGGGTTTAACTGTCTCTTACTTCTAATCAGTGAAATTGACCTATCCGTGAAGAGGCGGATATATACAAATAAGACGAGAAGACCCTATGGAGCTTCAATTTAATAGTACAAACCAATATACTAAAAACCTACAGGCACTAACTTATCATCAATGTACTATGAATTTCGGTTGGGGTGACCTCGGAGCATAACACAACCCCCGAAAAACACATACCAAGACCTCACTAGTCTAAGTAAACCTGCCCCTATTGATCCAATAACTTGATCAATGGACCAAGTTACCCTAGGGATAACAGCGCAATCCTATTTTAGAGTCCGTATCGACAATAGGGTTTACGACCTCGATGTTGGATCAAGACATCCCAATGGTGCAGCCGCTATTAATGGTTCGTTTGTTCAACGATTAAAGTCTTACGTGATCTGAGTTCAGACCGGAGAAATCCAGGTCGGTTTCTATCTATTAAATATTCCTCCCAGTACGAAAGGACAAGAGAAATAGAGCCCACTTAACAAAGCGCCCTCATAAATCAGATGATTCCTATCTCAATCAACGAACTATTACCCTCACCCAAGAACAAGGGCTAGTTAAGATGGCAGAGCCCGGTAATTGCATAAAACTTAAAACTTTATAACCAGAGGTTCAACTCCTCTTCTTAACAACGTGTTCATAATTAACCTACTTCTACTAATTATCCCCGCCCTAATCGCCATGGCCTTCTTGACACTTACAGAACGAAAAATTTTAGGCTACATACAACTTCGCAAAGGCCCTAACACCATCGGCCCATATGGAATACTCCAACCTATTGCTGATGCAATAAAACTTTTCACTAAAGAACCCCTACTTCCTACAACATCCACCACAACTCTATACGTAATTGCCCCTATTCTAGCCCTTTCAGTTGCCCTTATCCTATGAACTCCGCTACCTATACCGCATCCCCTTGTCAACTTCAACCTAGGCCTCTTATTTGTACTTGCAACATCAAGCTTAGCCGTTTATTCAATCCTATGGTCTGGGTGAGCATCCAATTCAAACTATGCACTAATTGGTGCACTACGAGCCGTAGCCCAAACAATCTCCTACGAAGTCACTTTAGCCATTATCCTACTATCAACCCTACTAATAAGCGGTTCATTTAACATCCACTCATTAATTACAACACAAGAACATTCCTGACTCCTACTTCCAGCATGACCCCTTACTACAATATGATTTATCTCCACACTAGCAGAAACTAACCGAGCCCCCTTCGACCTAACAGAAGGCGAATCAGAACTAGTCTCAGGATTTAATATTGAGTATGCTGCTGGCTCTTTTGCTCTATTCTTCATAGCAGAATATATAAATATCATTATAATAAATGCCCTAACTACTACCATCTTCATAGCAACCCCCCACAATACAGCCCTCCCAGAATCTTACACAACAAACTTTATAATCAAAACTCTCCTATTAACTGCCTTATTCCTATGAATCCGTACCGCATACCCACGACTTCGCTACGATCAACTAATACATCTTCTATGAAAAAAGTTCCTACCACTTACATTAGCCCTATGTATGTGATACATCTCACTACCTACCCTAACATCCAGCATCCCACCCCAAACATAAGAAATATGTCTGACAAAAGAGTTACTTTGATAGAGTAAATTATAGAGGTCCCAACCCTCTTATTTCTAGAACTACAGGAATCGAACCCGTGCCTGAGAAATCAAAAATCTCCGTGCTACCTATTACACCACATTCTAACCAGTAAGGTCAGCTAAATAAGCTATCGGGCCCATACCCCGAAAATGTTGGTTAAACCCTTCCCGTACTAACATTAACCCCATCGCTCACCTCTTCATTTCCCTTACAATCCTAATAGGGACAATAATTGCAATATTTAGCTCCCACTGATTCCTAATTTGAATAGGCCTAGAACTAAATATACTAGCTATCGTACCAACACTAGCCAAAAGTACAAATCCCCGATCCACAGAAGCATCCACCAAATACTTTCTAGTACAAGCAACCGCATCCATAATCTTCTTAATAACTACCCTCCTCAACTATCTCTCCTCAGGACAATGAACAATCAACCCCTTCCTCCATCAAACCCTATCCACAACAATATTAATTGCCCTGATAATAAAACTAGGGATAGCTCCCCTCCACTTTTGACTTCCAGAAGTAACTCAAGGCATTCCCCTAGCTCCCACCATACTAATCCTCACATGACAGAAACTAGCCCCCATGTCAATTATTACTCAAATCTATCCTTCAATAAACCTAAACATCCTACTAACAATCTCAATTCTATCAATTATAGTTGGCAGCTGAGGAGGACTCAACCAAACACAACTGCGCAAAATCCTGGCCTACTCATCAATCACTCATATAGGATGAATAATAGCAGTATTATTCCACGACCCAAACATTACCATACTAAACCTCCTAATCTACATCCTACTAACAATCCCTATACTCTTAATCTTTAATCTAAACTCAAACATAACAGCCCTATCACTATCCCACACCTGAAATAAATTCACATGAATAATACCCATATTCCCAATAATGATAATATCCCTAGGAGGCCTACCCCCACTAACAGGCTTTTCCCCTAAATGAGCTATCATACAAGAACTTACAAAAAACAGTAACCCCACCCTCCCCCTCACCATCGCTATACTAACACTAATAAATCTTTACTTCTATATGCGCCTAACATACTCCATTTCAATGACAATATTTCCTACATCTAACAACACAAAAATCAACTGACAATTAAAACATATAAAACTAACACCACTTATAGCTCCACTTATAGTCTCATCTATATTCTTACTCCCAACAATACCACTAATACTATTAATATAGAAATTTAGGTTAATAAGACCAAGAGCCTTCAAAGCCCTCAGTAAGTAAGAATTACTTAATTTCTGATAGATCTAAGGACTGCAAATTCTACTTTGCATCAATTGAACGCAAATCAAACACTTTAATTAAGCTAAGCCCTTCCTAGATTGATGGGACTTTAACCCACAAAAATTTAGTTAACAGCTAAATAACCTAAACAACTGGCTTCAATCTACTTCTCCCGCCTCTAGGGGAAAAAAGGCGGGAGAAGCCCCGGCAGCATTGAAGCTGCTTCTTTGAACTTGCAATTCAACATGAGAATCCACCTCGGAGCTGGTAAAAAGAGGGGTTACTCCTCTGTCTTTAGATTTACAGTCTAATGCTTACTCAGCCATTTTACCCACCCATGTTCATAAGCCGCTGACTATTCTCAACTAATCACAAAGATATTGGAACCTTATATTTATTATTTGGTGCGTGAGCTGGAGCAGTAGGAACTGCCCTGAGCCTCCTAATTCGTGCAGAGCTAGGTCAACCAGGGAGTCTCATAGAAGACGATCACATTTTCAACGTTATTGTCACCGCCCATGCATTCATTATAATTTTCTTTATAGTAATACCCATCATAATTGGAGGTTTTGGAAACTGACTCATCCCGCTAATAATTGGTGCTCCCGACATAGCATTTCCTCGAATAAATAACATAAGTTTCTGACTCCTACCCCCATCACTCCTTCTCTTACTCGCATCCTCAACTCTAGAAGCTGGCGCAGGGACTGGGTGAACTGTCTATCCCCCTCTAGCAGGGAATATATCACACCCAGGGCCCTCCGTGGACCTCACTATCTTTTCACTCCACCTAGCCGGTATTTCCTCTATTCTAGGGGCAATTAATTTTATTACAACAATTATTAATATAAAACCACCAGCGATGAGTCAATATCAGACACCCCTATTTGTCTGATCTGTATTCATTACAGCAGTCCTCCTACTCCTCTCACTCCCAGTCCTAGCTGCCGGAATCACAATACTCCTAACTGATCGCAATCTTAACACCTCCTTCTTCGACCCAGCTGGGGGAGGCGACCCTATTCTTTACCAACATTTATTCTGATTTTTTGGACATCCTGAAGTATACATCCTCATCCTTCCTGGCTTTGGCATGATCTCTCACATTGTTACATACTACTCCAACAAAAAAGAACCATTCGGATATATGGGGATAGTATGAGCTATAATATCCATCGGCTTTTTAGGCTTTATCGTATGGGCTCACCACATATTCACAGTAGGAATAGATGTGGACACCCGGGCATATTTCACATCAGCCACTATAATCATCGCCATTCCCACCGGAGTAAAAGTATTCAGCTGACTAGCTACACTGCACGGAGGAAATATCAAATGATCCGCCGCTATACTATGAGCTCTCGGGTTTATCTTTCTCTTTACCGTAGGCGGGCTAACAGGAATTGTATTAGCTAACTCATCATTAGATATCGTCTTACATGATACGTACTATGTGGTAGCTCACTTCCACTACGTCCTATCAATGGGAGCAGTCTTTGCTATTATGGGAGGCTTTATTCACTGGTTCCCATTATTCTCGGGCTACACACTTGACCAAACCTATGCTAAAATTCATTTTACCATTATATTCGTAGGCGTTAATATAACTTTCTTCCCACAACACTTTCTCGGTCTATCAGGAATACCCCGACGATACTCAGACTATCCTGATGCATACACTACATGAAACATTATCTCATCTGTGGGCTCATTCATTTCATTAGTAGCAGTAATTCTAATAATTTTTATAATTTGAGAAGCCTTCTCCTCAAAGCGAAAAGTTCTAGTTATTGAACAAACATCTACCAACCTAGAATGACTCTACGGCTGCCCTCCCCCCTACCACACATTTGAGGAGTCTACCTATGTAAAACTTTAGACGAAAAAGGAAGGATTTGAACCCCCAAAAATTGGTTTCAAGCCAATCCCATAGACCCTATGACTTTTTCAACAAGATATTAGTAAAACAATTACATAACTTTGTCAAAGTTAAATTATAGACCAAAAATCTATATATCTTAATGGCAACACCAGCCCAGCTAGGCCTACAAAACGCTACATCCCCTATTATAGAAGAACTTATCGCCTTTCACGACCACGCCCTCATAATTATTTTCCTAATTAGCTCACTAGTCTTATATATTATGTCTCTAATGCTTACTACAAAATTAACCCACACTAGCACTATAAATGCTCAAGAGATTGAGATAATCTGAACCATCTTACCTGCAATTATCCTTATCATAATCGCTCTCCCATCCCTACGTATCTTATACATAACTGATGAATTTATTAAGCCCTACCTGACCCTAAAAGCAATCGGCCACCAATGATATTGAAGCTATGAATACTCAGACTACGAAGATCTAGCCTTCGACTCCTACATTATACCAACATACTTTCTAGAACCAGGCGAATTTCGACTTCTTGAAGTAGATAACCGAACAACCCTCCCAATAGAAGCAGACATCCGCATATTAGTCTCATCACACGACGTCTTACACTCATGAGCTGTCCCCTCACTGGGCGTTAAAACAGATGCAATCCCAGGACGCCTAAATCAAATTACACTAGCCTCTATACGACCAGGACTATTCTATGGGCAATGCTCAGAAATCTGCGGATCAAATCATAGCTTTATGCCTATCGTCCTAGAATTTATCTACTTCCAAGACTTCGAAGTATGAGCCTCATACTTATATATTGTATCACTGTAAAGCTATCTAGCATTAACCTTTTAAGTTAAAGACCGAGAAAACCTATTCTCTACAGTGAATGCCTCAACTAGACACCTCACCATGACCAATGGTGATCTTATCAATAATCGTAACCCTCTTCTATATTACCCAACTAAAAATGCTAAATTTCATCTCCTACACCAATCCACTATTTAAATCAATTAAAACAAAAGAACATAAAACAACCTGAAAATCAAAATGACCCAAAACTTATTCACCATCTTTAATATCCCAGTAGTCCTAGGAATACCCCTAGCAGTACTAATTATTATATTTCCCTCCATACTAATCTTACCCCCTAACAACACTATCAACAACCGATTCTCATCCATTCAACAATGACTAGTCCAGCTCACACTAAAACAAATAATAATCACCCATTCTACTACAGGACGAACCTGATCTCTAATACTCCTAACCCTAATTACCTTTATTTCCTTAAATAACCTTCTTGGACTCACACCCTACGCATTTACACCCACCACTCAACTATCAATAAATATTGGTATAGCAATCCCACTATGAATAGCAACCGTACTTATAGGACTTCGACTTAAAACAAAAACATCCCTTGCTCACTTTCTGCCCCAAGGAACACCAACTCTACTCATTCCCATGCTCATCATCATTGAAACCATTAGCCTCTTTATTCAACCAGTAGCACTAGCAGTACGGCTAACAGCAAACATTACAGCAGGTCACCTACTAATACACCTATTAGGGACTGCTTCACTCACCCTTCTATCTATTTACCTCTCTTCCTCTCTAGCTACTATTATCGTCATTATCTTACTAATTACCCTAGAATTAGGCGTAGCCCTAATCCAAGCTTACGTCTTCACACTTCTAGTCAGTCTTTACCTACACAACAATTCATAATGACCCACCAAACACATCCCTACCACATAGTTAACCCAAGCCCCTGACCACTAACAGGAGCTCTCTCTGCCTTCCTATTAACTTCCGGCCTAATTATATGATTCCACTTCTACCTCACCCTTCTCCTAACCGCCGGTTTACTAGCCAGCATAGCCACAATATTCCAATGATGACGTGATGTTGTACGAGAAAGCACATATCAAGGTCACCATACTCCGCCCGTTCAAAAAGGCCTTCGATACGGAATAATTTTATTTATCATTTCAGAAGTATTCTTTTTCGCCGGCTTCTTCTGAGCATTCTACCACTCCAGCCTAGCTCCTACTCCACAAACAGGAGGACACTGACCCCCTACAGGTATTCTACCCCTTGACCCAATAGAAGTCCCACTCCTAAACACAGCCGTACTGTTAGCATCGGGAGTCACAATCACTTGAACACATCACAGCCTAATAGAAGCTAATCAAAAAGAATCAACCCAAGCCCTAGCCATAACAATTGCACTAGGAATTTATTTCACCCTGCTGCAAATATCAGAATACTCAGAAACCCCCTTTACCATTTCAGATGGAATTTACGGCTCTACATTTTTTATAGCCACAGGATTCCACGGACTCCATGTCATTATTGGAACTACCTTCCTCACAATATGCTACATTCGCCAACAACTCCACCACTTTACACCTAACCACCACTTCGGCTTTGAAGCTGCCGCATGATACTGACACTTCGTAGACGTGGTATGACTATTCCTTTATATCTCTATCTACTGATGAGGATCCTACTCTCTTAGTATAAACAGTACCACTGACTTCCAATCAGTGAGCCTCGACAGACCCGAGAGAGAGTAATTTACCTCACATTAAGCCTACTAACCAGTATTTCATTAACTCTGCTACTAATTATTATTACATTTTGAATCCCCCAATTTAATCTATATCTAGAAAAATACAATCCCTATGAATGTGGCTTCGACCCTACCACCTCTGCACACCTGCCCTTCTCCATAAAATTCTTCCTAGTCGCCATTACATTCCTCCTCTTTGACCTAGAAATTGCCCTACTACTGCCCCTACCATGAACAATACAGACAAATAACCTAATATTAACAATTAATGTAATTCTAATTCTACTAATCATTCTTGCATTAGGACTAGCCTACGAATGAACCCAAGAAGGCCTAGACTGAACCCAATAGGTGTATAGTTTAACCAAAACAAATGATTTCGACTCATTAGACTATGATAACTCATATACACCAAAGTGCCTTTCATATACATCAATGTTACCTTAGCATATCTCATATCTTTATTAGGCTTGTCAATCTACCGATCTCACCTAATATCATCCCTACTATGTTTGGAAGGCATAATACTATCACTGTTCATCATGACAACACTAATAACCTTAAACCTTCACCTAGTACTAATGTACATAATACCCATTGCCCTCCTAGTGTTCGCCGCATGTGAGGCCGCAGTGGGCCTAGCTTTGCTAGTCCTGATCTCCAACCTGTATGGCCTAGATTATGTACAAAATCTAAACCTTCTACAATGTTAAAAATTATCTTACCAACAACTATACTATTCCCAATAATATGACTATCAAAAGACCACATACTATGAATTAACATAATACTTTGAAGTCTTCTAATTAGCACCCTTACCCTTATACTCCTATATATACCCAACAACCCATACAATCTATCACTAATCTCCTTCTCAGACCCACTAACAGCACCCCTCCTAGTCCTAACAACCTGACTACTACCACTGATAACTCTAGCCACCCAACACCACCTCTACCATAATTCCCCCTCCCGAAAAAAAGTATATATCTCAATATTGATCCTACTACAAATCTCCCTAATCATAACATTTACGGCCACAGAACTAATCTTATTCTATATCTTATTTGAAACTACCTTGGTCCCCACCCTAATTATTATTTCCCGCTGAGGCTACCAGCCCGAACGCCTCCATGCTAGCTCATACTTCCTATTCTACACACTAATAGGGTCCCTCCCACTCCTCATCACACTACTATTTTACCTAGATAACCTAGGCTCCCTAAATATATTAACAATAATAATTAAAACCAAAGAGCTTCTACCCTCTTGGACTAACAATATCATGTGGCTGGGATGCATGATAGCTTTTATAGTCAAAATACCCCTATATGGACTTCACCTATGGCTACCCAAAGCCCACGTTGAAGCCCCAATTGCTGGCTCAATAGTGCTCGCAGCAATCTTACTCAAATTAGGCGGCTATGGCATAATACGAATTATTCCCATTCTAAATTCCTTAACAGAAAAAATAAACTACCCTTTCCTCATCCTATCCCTTTGAGGTATAACTATAACAAGCCTAATCTGTTTACGACAGGCAGACCTAAAATCACTTATTGCCTACTCCTCCGTCAGCCACATAGCACTCGTCATCCTAGCCATCCTTATCCAAACCCCCTGAAGCTTCACCGGCGCAATGATCCTAATAATCGCTCACGGGTTTACTTCGTCTATGCTATTCTGCCTAGCAAACTCAAATTACGAACGAATTCACAGCCGAACAATAACATTTACTCGAGGGCTCCAAACACTATTCCCGCTTATAGGCCTCTGATGACTCCTAGCAAATCTCGCTAACCTCGCCCTACCACCAGCTATTAATCTAGTAGGAGAATTACTCACAATCGTATCTTCCTTCTCTTGATCCAACTTTACTATTATATTCACAGGACTTAATATACTAATTACAGCACTCTACTCACTTCATATGTATGCCTCTACACAGCGAGGTCCACTTACATACAGCACCAGCAATATAAAACCAATATTTACACGAGAAAATACGCTAATATTTATACATATAACACCAATCCTCCTCCTTACCTTGAGCCCCAAGGTAATTATAGGACCCTCACCTTGTAATTATAGTTTAGCTAAAACATTAGATTGTGAATCTAATAATAGAAGAATATAACTTCTTAATTACCGAGAAAGTGCGCAAGAACTGCTAATTCATGCTCCCAAGACTAACAACTTGGCTTCCTCAACTTTTAAAGGATAGCAGTTATCCATTGGTCTTAGGAGCCAAAAACATTGGTGCAACTCCAAATAAAAGTAATAATACACTTCTCCATCACTCTAATAACACTAATTAGCCTACTAGCGCCAATCCTAGCTACCCTCATTAACCCTAACAAAAGCACACTATACCCGTACTACGTAAAACTAGCCATCATCTACGCCCTCATTACCAGTACCTTATCTATAATATTCTTTATCCTTACAGGCCAAGAATCAATAATTTCAAACTGACACTGAATAACTATCCAAACCATCAAACTATCCCTAAGCTTCAAAATAGACTTCTTCTCCATTATATTTACCCCTGTAGCACTATTCGTTACCTGGTCAATTGTAGAATTCTCAATATGATATATAAGCTCAGACCCAAACATAAATCAATTCCTCAAATACCTACTCATTTTTCTCATTACAATACTAATCTTAATCTCCTCTAATAACCTATTTCAACTTTTTATCGGATGGGAAGGAATGGGAATTATATCCTTCCTACTAATCAGTTGATGATACGGACGAACAGACGCCAACACAGCAGCTCTACAAGCAATCTTATACAACCGCATCGGGGATATCGGCCTTATTCTAGCAATAACTTGATCCATTCTATACTCTAACTCATGAGATTTTCAACAAATATTCATCCTAAATTCTACCCCCAACACCTTCCCCCTAATAAGCCTCCTCCTAGCAGCAACAGGAAAGTCAGCTCAATTTGGTCTTCATCCATGACTACCCTCTGCCATAGAAGGACCAACCCCTGTCTCAGCACTCCTTCATTCCAGCACTATAGTTGTCGCCGGCGTTTTCTTAATCATTCGCTTCTACCCTATGACTGAAAATAACCCACTCATTCAAACACTCACCTTATCTCTAGGAGCTATCACCACCTTATTCACAGCAATCTGTGCCCTAACACAAAATGATATAAAAAAGATCGTAGCCTTTTCAACCTCAAGTCAACTAGGCCTTATAATAGTAACAGTCGGGATCAATCAACCACACTTAGCCTTTCTTCACATCTGCACCCATGCCTTCTTTAAAGCCATAATATTCCTATGCGCAGGATCCATCATCCACAGCCTTAATAATGAACAAGACATCCGAAAAATAGGCGGACTGCTCAAAACCCTGCCCCTCACCACCTCATCACTTACCATTGGCAGTCTTGCACTCATGGGAACACCCTTCCTCGCAGGCTTCTACTCAAAAGACCTAATCATCGAAGCCGCCAACACGTCGTATACCAACGCCTGAGCCCTAACGACTACCCTTGTAGCCACCTCCCTCACAGCTATATACAGTATCCGTATTATATTTTATACCCTAACAGGATACCCTCGCTTTACAACTCTTATTTCAATTAACGAAAATAACCCACTATTAAAAAACCCAATCAATCGCCTAGCAGTGGGTAGTATCTTCGCTGGGTTTCTTATTTCTAACTGCGTCCTTCCTGCCTCATGCCCCCAAATCACTATGCCCTACTATATCAAACTTACAGCTCTAGGCACAACTACTTTAGGGCTTCTTCTAGCAATAGAACTTAGCCTCATGACTAACAATGTAAAATTAAGCACCCCAATAAAAACTTACTACTTCTCTAACATACTAGGCTTTTACTCAACCACTACTCATCGCCTAAAACCCCACTCAAGCCTGGCAACAAGCCAAAACTTCGCCTCCGCCTTACTAGATCTACTCTGACTTGAAAAATCCATACCAAAAATAACTGCACAAACTCAAAGCTCTATCTCCACAGCCACTTCTACCCAAAAGGGTCTAATCAAATTATACTTTCTATCATTCCTAATTACACCTACCCTAGCATTACTACTAACCATCTAACCTCCACCCCGAGTTAGCTCAATTGCAATATGCATACCCATAAATAACGCTCAACAAGTAACTAAAACAACTCAAACACCATAATTATACAAAGCACCAGCACCTGTCGGATCCTCACGAATCAATCCTGGCCCTTCTCCCTCATGAATTATTCAACTAGCTACAGTCTTATAATTCATAGTAACCTCCACCGTTTGCTTATAATCACCACCCAACACCATAAGCATTATTGTCTCTATCATTATACCCAACACAAACATTCCTAAAATATCAACACTTGATACCCACGATTCAGGATGCTCATCAATCGCCATAGCCGCAGTATAACCAAAAACAACTATTATACCACCCAAATAAATTAAAAAAACCATAAGTCCCATATAAGACCCACCAAAATATAACGTAATCGCACAACCAACAGCACCACTAAAAATTAACACCAACCCCCCGTAAATAGGAGAAGGCTTAGAACAAAACCCTACAAACCCTATTACTAAAGTTACACTCAATGAAAATAAAGCGTATGTCATTATTCTTACATGGATTACAACCATGACTAATGATATGAAAAACCATCGTTGTACTTCAACTATAAGAACCATAATGACCTCACCCCGCAAAACACACCCTCTAAAAAAAATGATTAATAACTCATTTATCGACCTTCCTACACCGTCCAACATTTCTTTCTGATGGAACTTAGGCTCCCTCTTAGGAGCCTGCCTAATTATTCAAATCACCACAGGCCTATTCTTAGCCATACACTACACCCCAGACACTCAGACAGCCTTCTCCTCAGTAGCCCACATCACCCGAGACGTAAACCACGGATGAACAATCCGCTACATGCATGCCAACGGTGCCTCCATATTCTTCACATGCCTCTTCCTCCACATTGGACGAGGCCTCTACTACGGATCCTTTCTTTCTCGAGAAACTTGAAACATCGGTACAATTCTACTCCTCACAACAATAGCCACAGCATTCATAGGCTACGTTCTCCCATGAGGCCAAATATCATTATGAGGAGCTACGGTGATTACAAACCTCCTATCAGCCATTCCATATATCGGATCCAACCTCGTAGAGTGAGTTTGAGGTGGCTTCTCAGTAGACAAAGCCACCCTCACACGATTTTTTACCTTCCACTTTGTCTTACCCTTTATCATCGCAGCACTAGCGACTATTCATCTATTGTTCTTACATGAAACAGGTTCAAACAACCCATCAGGAATAACGTCTAACCCTGACAAAATTACATTTCATCCATACTATACAATTAAAGATATTCTAGGACTAATCCTTCTACTCCTACTTCTAATAAGCCTAACACTATTTATACCAGACCTTTTAACCGACCCAGACAATTATACACTAGCAAACCCTCTCAGTACCCCTCCCCATATTAAACCAGAATGATACTTCCTATTCGCATACGCAATCCTACGGTCTATCCCTAATAAACTCGGGGGCGTACTAGCCCTTGTACTCTCCATCCTAGTCCTTATAATCATTCCAACCACGCACCTGTCAAACCAACAAAGTATGACATTTCGACCAATTACCCAAATCATATTCTGAATATTAACAGCCAACCTACTTACACTTACATGAATCGGAGGTCAACCAGTTGAATATCCATTTATTATCATTGGCCAAATTGCATCTATCATATATTTTCTTATTATCACTACCCTAATTCCCCTCTCAGCCCTAATCGAAAACAAACTACTTAAATGGTAAGGTCCTTGTAGTATAACCCATTACCCTGGTCTTGTAAACCAGAAAAGGAGACACACCCGCTCCCCAGGACATCAGAGAGAGAACACCTAGTTCTGCCGCCAACACCCAAAGCTGAAATTCTAATCCTAAACTACTCTCTGAGTAACAAATTCCATCAACTTATATTATTGATGGACTAACAACCATGTGCCTTCTAAGCATACATAACACTACCACCCTATGTAATTAGTGCATTAATGTTTAGCCCCATGAATAATGTACAGTACTGAAAATGCTTAGTTATACATAGCGCATTCCACCAAAACGTGCATAACTTGTCCCCAACATGCTTACAAGCAAGGACTATAATTCCGTATAGGACCATAAGGCATAATAATCTAATTCCCCATAAAAGCATGTCCCCATGGATATTGTACAGTAACATCAGTCATTGGTCGTACATTTATACATCAAATCATTGATCGGACATAGCACATCTTAATTCTACAGTCCTTGTAACCATGGATATCCCCTTCCCTATTTGGTCTCTTAATCTACCAACCTCCGTGAAACCAGCAACCCGCCCACATCTGCGGCTCTTCTCGCTCCGGGCCCATATAGACAGGGCTTGGTTATACTGAAACTATATCTGGCATTTGGTTCCTACCTCAGGGCCATATCATTAAGATCGTGCATACGTTCCTCTTAAATAAGACATCACGATGGTGTAGCGCTATCACCCTCTTAACCGCGTCACTGGATGCATGTAGTGCCTGGGTGGGGAAAGGGGGGGGGAGGGAAATCCTCAGCATTGCCGTAGGCTCCGGTAGGAGTCCCCCTACCCGTCCTGTGGGACCTGTCTGTGCCTTGCCAGGCCTTATGCTATCATCGGATGGATATTGAATGTCTTGGTCCCCAACCTACCCACTAAGGTGTTATTCAGTCAATGGTTTCAGGACATAATAAACAATTAACTAGAATTTGCCCAATTAACTTTACATAATTTTACCTCCGCTCCCATTTTTACCACCTCCATTTTCTGGTGCGCATAACGATGAAGTAGGATTTTACTATTAACATTTTTCTTTCTTTCCATAAGAACCCGGCCAAGACAAACAGCATAACCAACCCCTACCCTTCAGAAAACATGTTAAGTGCCCATACACAGCAGGCTAAGCCCTAAGCCAACTAGCCTGCTACTCAACCGCCTCAAATAAACCAA